CATTTTTTTCTCTTGTTTATCTTGAAATATCTTCAATTTGTATTTCTACACACGTCGTTTTTTCGGAGGTCTACATCCATTATGTGGCATAGGGGTTACATCCCGCACAAAAGTTAATAGTATACCACTTCTGCGAATAGCGCGTAATGCCGCGTCTCTTCCGAGACCAGGTCCTTTTATCATGACTTCTGCTCGTTGCATACCTTGATCCACTACTGTACGAATAGCGTTTCCTGCTGCGGTTTGAGCAGCAAAGGGCGTACCTCTTCTTGTACCCTTGAATCCACAAGTACCGGCAGAGGACCAAGAAACCACTCGACCCCGTACATCTGTAACAGTCACAATAGTATTATTGAAACTTGCTTGAACATGAATAACCCCCTTTGGTATTCTCCGTGTATTCTTACGTGAACCAATACGTCCATTCTTACGTGAACCAACTCTCGGTATAACTTTTGCCATCTTTTTTCATCTCATAAATATGAGTCAGAAATATATGGATATATCCATTTCGTGTCAAAAAGGATCCCCTCCCTTTTTTACTTTTACATCGGGTGTTTTAACAAGTCTGATTATCCTTGTCTTTGTTTATGTCTTGGGTTGGAACAAATTACTATAATTCGTCCCCGCCTGCGGATTAGTCGACATTTTTCACAAATTTTACGAACAGAAGCTCTTATTTTCATATTTGGCATTCCTCATTTGAATTCTGAACCTACTTTTTGGAAGAAAATAGGTTTCTTGAAATTTTGCATCTCGAATAATATTCCCACGAAAGGAATGTTGAAGTTGATAAAAACACCTAATCTTTCGAATCCTTATTGCGAAGTCGATAAATTATACGTCCTCTGGTTGAATCATAACGACTTACTTCAATTTTGACTCTATCGCCTGGTAGTATCCGTATAAAACTACGTCGGATCTTTCCTGAAACATAACCTAGAATCATATCTTGATTATCTAAGCGAATCCGGAACATACCGTTGGGAAGGGATTCAGTAATTAAACCTTCATGAATCCATTTTTGTTCTTTCATTCCAGGTAAAGCCTCCTTGAAGTATCAACTGATGGAGGAGGAACGATATTAGACAACCCGCCCCTTTTCTTTTTGTTTTCACAAATAAGAAGTTTCGGGCCCAATTCGTATATTAGAAGGATTACCATATATAACACAAAACTTCTCCACCAATTCTTTCTAGTCGAGCCTCTCGGTCTGTCATTATACCTCGAGAAGTAGAAAGAATTACAATTCCCATCCCACCTAAAATTCTAGGAATTCGTTGGTAGTTCGAATAGATTCGTAGACCGGGCCGACTGATCCGTTTTAAATTTAAAAAATTTCTATAAGGCCTTTTCCTATTCCTTCTATGTCGTAGGGTTAAAACCAAAAATTCTTTTTTGGTTTCTTGATGTTTTCTCACGTTTTCGATAAAACCTTCTCGTAAAAGTATTTTAACAACATTTTCAGTGATATTAGTAGATGCTATTCGAACCACCCTTTTTCTATCCATATCCGCATTTCGTATAGAGGTTATTATGTCAGCAATAGTATCCCTACCCATGGTGAATTAAATTTCTTGGTGCTCCCCAATCTTGATATAATCAACATGTTTTTGTTGTTTTTTTGTTTTTTACTTCTTTTTTATGAATTTAAATTATTAAGGGCATATGCGTAAGACATAATCTACTAAAAATTCTGAATCTATTTATTAATCTCTTTCTTTCAAATACCTTACTATAAACATATGATGGTCTTATCTTATTTTAGAAGACCTTACAATACCTCCGGAGCTAATGAAACTATTTTAGTAAAATTTAACTGTCTCAATTCCCGGGCAATTGCACCAAAAACTCGAGTTCCTTTGGGGTTTCCTTCTTGGTCAATGACAACCGCAGCATTGTCATCATATCGTATTATCATACCGTTATCACGTTTGAGTTCTTTACAAGTACGTACAATTACAGCTCTGACCACCTCTGATCTTGCTAGGGGCATATTTGGCACTGCTTCTTTGATCACAGCAACAATAACGTCACCGATATGAGCATATCGACGATTGCTAGCTCCTATGATTCGAATACACATCAATTCTCGAGCCCCGCTGTTATCCGCTACATTCAAAAGGGTCTGAGGTTGAATCATATCATTTTTTTAGAATATATTCTTTCAATGCAAAGCAAAGAGTGAAGAAAAAAAAGAAATATTGTTTGTCCAAAGAAAGAAATCGGCACCTGTGATTATTTTTTTATCCCCAAGACCTTTTTCCTTCGATTCTTTTTATCCCGAAATAATGAATTGAGTTCGTATAGGCATTTTGGACGATGCTATTGAAATCGCCCTTCTGGCTATATTTTCTGTTACTCCACCCATTTCATAAAGGATTCGACCTGGTTTAACAACAGCTACCCAATATTCAGGGGATCCTTTCCCCGAACCCATACGTGTTTCTGCGGGTCTTACTGTAACGGGTTTGTCTGGAAATATACGTACCCATATTTT